GAAGAAATCGTGTATTTTCTAGATATTATTATTATATTTTTGATTTTTATCTCATCGAAAACTTACAGCAGCTTGCCAAACAAAAGCTAAGAGAAAAAAAAACAGGGGTATGACTGGCATAACATCTACTATTGGATTCAAAAAAGCATAGGCTTCGGGCAATTTGCCGAAGAAAAAACAGCTCGGATAAAGGGTAGAATTAATACAGATCAAACTAACGGTATTAAGCATAACGGACATTTTGTTCTTTGAGATAATTGCATTTTGGTTGAGTTTTTGATATAAGTAAAAAGGAAGAAAGTCAGTAAGGTAGACAAAAAATCCTTCTTTTTTTTTGAATCCACCCAACCAAAAATCCTCCAATTCTCAAAGGAGAATAGAAGAAATCATACTTTCATACAATATCTTAATTGAATTCTATGTAATGATCAATAAATTAAGTTGAATTTTATATCTATATGTATCAAAATACGTATCAAAATCCCAGTACCAATCTATTCGATAGATATATAGGATATTTGTACTAGAGTTGACAAACAACCAATACCAATATTATTGTTTCTTGGCGTAGATTATAAATTCAAATGGGGCGTAGCCAAGCGGTAAGGCAACGGGTTTTGGTCCCGCTATTCGGAGGTTCGAATCCTTCCGTCCCAGCGTATATCCGTTTTTTGTGTTCCATTATTCCCATTTTATGTTTCTTTATTTCCATATAAAGAAGTCGGGGGTGGTTAGGAGTCAATCCATATTAATTTTAATATCTGTGTCTGTTTGAATCTCATTAACAAACGATCAAGTTCCATATCATTATCATATAGAAATATGTAATAAAGACAAAAAATGTATGTTTTTCTTTAAATCTCGCTTTATTTAGGTATTTTGCGTTTGGATCTAATTTAAAATTTAAACTGACCATATTTTTTTATTTTGATTTTTGTAGTCAGAGTCTATGGAGAGCAGAACCAATGACTATTCATGATTCCATGATTGAATCAATTCCATACCGGTTCCAAATTAGAGGAATGTTATGGTAAAACTTCGTTTGAAACGATGTGGTAGAAAGCAACGTGCGACTTGAAGGACACGGTCCGTTGTGGATTAAAAACCCACCACTTTCCATTTGTCTAGGAATGAGGGTGCTCTTGGCTCGACATTGTTTGTTCTGTTACACTTGAACCCAACAAAAAATGTTGGGTTGTAAATAGTCTACGGTGGAGCTCGGGTAGAAAGGGTTAATTCATTTCTGGGGGAAAAGGATCTAGGGTTAATGCCAATTAATTGGAACAACTTCGTAAATATATCTTCTATATATATTTATAAATTCTAAATAGAAAGGATCCAATTTGTCCAAGTTTCCAATTCAAAAGCAAAACGTGGTCGGATTGATCAAACTTTTTCGATTCAAGGTGCATCACGCAGGAATTAACTGCCCGCATGATTCTTTGCTAGAAATAAATCAAAAGGGGTATGTTGCTGCCATTTTGAAAGAATTAAGAAGCGCCGAGGTAATGTCTAAACCCAATGATTTAAAATTAAGGATTAAAGTATCTACGAACAAGGAAATACCTTTTATAATTCTCTCGAGAGTCTCACTAGCGGGATCAGACTAACAGAAGGGGGTAAAGACTACTCAATAAATAAAATGGACTCAAAATTGTTCCTTTGAACTATTTGAAGAGTTATCCAACTTGAGTTATGAGTACGGATGGTTTCTTTCTTCCTTCTCAGTAAGAAAGAAAAGACTGAAATCGAAATCGTAGTCTAATTTATTTTTTAGGCCCATTTGTCATTTAATTTATTCGAATTGCATACATAGACAAAACTTCGAATCAAATCATTTTTTCTCGAGCCGTACGAGGAGAAAACCTCTTATACGGTTCTAGGGGGGGTGTTATTTATCTACATCTATCCCAATGAGCCATCTATCGAATCGTTGCAATTGATGTTCGATCCCGAAGAGAAGGAAAAGATCTTAGAAAAGTGGGTTTTTATGATCCAATAAAAAATCAAACTTATTTAAATGTTCCTGTTATTCTATATTTCCTTGAAAGGGGTGCTCAACCTACAGGAACGGTTCATAATCTTTTAAAGAAAGCGGGACTTTTTAAGGAATTTCCGTCTAATCAAATGAAATTCAATTAAAGAAATACCATACCATATGGGGGGGGTCGCAGCTTGTATATAACTTTGTATAATTTTTCTCTGATTTGTTTTTTTGACCCCCCTCTTTCTGCTGTATTGGTATTTCTTTATCATTGTTTCCGTCGAATACGATGGCCTAGAACGACAAAACTTGAGTTTATTGATCTTATGAGTTTATTGATCTTATTAATTATCAAACCAATTCGGACATTTCCTTCATTCAATTGCGTGGTTTTCGTTGTAACTCGATTAACCAACAAGGAATCCACTTTGCTTATTCCACTTAGATTGATGAAATACATTGAAATACATTATTGACTAAAAAAGCCTTTATATATATAACTCCTCCTTTTTTATT